CTATTGTTTTGTTTACAATTGATAGGAATTCTCTTGTTGAGACCCTATGAATCAATTGAAACCTCAGATTCATATTAGAACCACGATGATTCAATAAAATCCCCAAACTGAGCCTAAGCCAAAAGGTTCTCTGAGTAAGAACTATTTGATCATCACTTATTCAATGAATGGGTGTAATGACTAAAAATCCAAAGAAACATTTTTCCTTCGGTCAAAATAAGCAAAGCAAAATCCTGAAAGAAGAAAAATGGTTCGATTTCTGAAATACCTCTTTGAAAATTTTTTGGAGTCCGGTCGCGGGGTCTGAATAGTAAGTATGAATCATAGTTCAAATATTTCTTGATCTAACTTGATCTAATATTACGTGCTCCGGATACTAGAATGAATATCCGACGAGGTAGAACCATCTCGATAGAGATGACAGACCCATTCTCTGTACTATCAATAGGATCAATTATAACAAGTCACACACTCATATTCCGGAAATACCGAAACAAAGGAATCCACGGTCGAACTACCAGAATGGCCTATAAATCCGAGTCCTAAGTGATTCATTTTTGATTGAACAGTTAGGACTTCATGATTCCTATGGACCTAATTCATTGAAATTCCATCCAGTAAGACGGAAGAATTATAAATCTCCAAAATAATAGATAGGAATATCGCAAATAGAGCCATTGCGACCCCCATAAAGGGGGTAGTTCCCCATCCAGGAGCTACTTTACCATATTCCGAATTCAATGGTTTCAATAAACTCCCTGTAGTAGTTCGTCTTGGCCCAGATCTAGAACTATCCTCAATGGTTTGTGTAGCCATAAATCCTATTGCATTGGTTGAGATCTGTTGACTTTGTATACCATTCCGTTGTAAATAAACGATCTTATCGTAGATCCATCGTGGTCTTGAAATTATCTAATAATGGAAACAGCAACCCTAGTCGCCATCTCCATATCTGGTTCACTTGTAAGCTTTACTGGGTACGCCTTATATACCGCTTTTGGGCAACCCTCTCAACAACTAAGAGATCCATTCGAGGAACACGGGGACTAGTTGAAGTAATGAGCCTCCCAATATGGGATATGGGAGGCTCATTACTTCAACTGAGATAATGAAAAAATTATTTCATCTTTTTAGTCGGAACCTTGGGTGGTTCTCGAAAAAAGATAGCGAAAAAAATGATCCCTAGAGTCGAGACTAACAGAAATGTATAAACCAATGCTTCCATAGATTCGATCGTGATTTACAATTATAGCTTCCACACCTGTTCATTTGGGATCATTTCCCAGATAATAAAAAAAAGAGGCGAAAGATACCAGAGCAATGTTGTATCAGACTACTTGTCTCCTTGTAGTTGGATCTCCAAGTTTTTGGAATGTTCCAAATTCCACTTGAGCATCCAAATCTGGGTCAATACCAGCAAAAACATCTCTGAACAAAGTTCTAGCGCCATGCCAAATATGTCCGAAAAAGAAGAGCAAAGCAAACGTAGCATGCCCAAAAGTGAACCAACCCCTTGGACTGCTACGAAAAACACCATCGGATTTCAAAGTAGCACGATCTAATTCAAAAATTTCACCCAATTGGGCACGTCTAGCATATTTTTTCACAGTAGCAGGATCACTATAACTGACTCCATTGAGTTCGCCACCATAGAACTCAACAGTTACACCTACTTGTTCGACACTGTACTTCGATTCTGCCCTTCTAAAAGGAACATCGGCTCTCACAATTCCGTCTCCATCTACCAAAACCACTGGAAATGTTTCAAAAAAAGTAGGCATACGACGCACAAAAAGCTCATGCCCTTCTTTATCTCTAAAGATTGGGTGTCCTAACCATCCAACAGCTATTCCATCCCCGTTGTCCATTGAGCCCGCTCTGAATAATCCCCCCTTCGCCGGATTATTACCGATGTAATCATAAAAAGCTAATTTTTCGGGAATTTTAGACCAAGCTTCCGATAAACTCTGATTTTCGGATAGCCCGGTGCCAACTCTTCGATATATTTCTTGCTGGAAGTATCCCTGATCCCACTGATAACGAGTGGGACCAAATAATTCGATCGGGGTAGTTGCTGAACCATACCACATAGTTCCAGCAACAACAAAAGATGCAAAAAAGACAGCAGCGATACTACTCGAAAGGACAGTTTCAATATTGCCCATACGTAATCCTTTGTATAGGCGTTGGGGCGGGCGGACACTAAGATGGAATAGGCCCGCTAATATGCCCAATGTCCCCGCTGCAATATGATGAGAGGCTATTCCTCCCGGAACAAAAGGATCAAAACCTTCCGCGCCCCACGCTGGATTTACAGATTGTACTTTTCCGGTTAGTCCATAAGGATCGGACACCCATATGCCAGGACCATATAAGCCTGTTACATGAAATGCGCCAAACCCAAAGCAAGCCACCCCTGAGAGAAATAAATGAATGCCAAAGATCTTGGGCAAATCCAAAGAGGGTTTTCCCGTACGTTCATCGCAGAATATTTCTAGGTCCCAATACACCCAATGCCAGATAGCTGCCAAGAAGCACAAGCCAGAAAACACAATATGTGCCCCGGCCACACCTTCGTAACTCCAAATACCCGGATTTGTTATAGTTCCTCCTGTGATACTCCAACCACCCCATGAATTGTTTATTCCTAAACGAGTCATGAAGGGTATAACGAACATACCTTGTCTCCACATTGGATCAAGAACGGGATCAGAGGGATCAAAAACTGCTAATTCGTAGAGAGCCATCGAACCGGCCCAACCAGAAACTAGAGCTGTATGCATTATATGGACAGAAAGCAACCTACCAGGATCATTCAATACGACGGTATGAACACGATACCAAGGCAAACCCATGGAAATACCCCTTTATCAAAGAAAAATAGACACTATGTAACTTTATCGCATTGGAATATGCTATGGACCTACCCCTCTCAGTGGATTATCTCGGAGCAAGGTGCATATTTATTCCGTTCCATTGGTAATAATGGAACAATTCTGTTCGTAGGAACAAAGAGAAGCAGATCTATTCTATACCCGATAAGTACCAATACGCAATGGGGGATTACTCCGAGTTTTTGTGAGTGAATGCATAGATACTCGTTCATCATTCGAACGACCCATTTGTCAGAATTTTCCTTTATTCATTTCGTCTTCCTCCACGAACCCTCTAAAATCTATGGATAAAATACGATAGACGCCAATATTCTGAAGACAATAAGCCCATTTTACGTTTCCACATCAAAGTGAAGTATATTAACTCCTTTTTCTTTCATTTAATGCCCATTGGTGTTCCAAAAGTACCTTTTCGGAGTCCTGGAGAGGAAGATGCAGTTTGGGTTGACGTATAGTGCGACTTGTCAGACATATTGGGTCATATGGGATTTCCCCGTTCTCTCCCTCGATCGAGATATCCTCTATTTCGCCCAAGAAAAAATGGATTGAACCATCAATAATTCGGAGCGTGAAGTGCATTTATTTAGGGGATCAATAGTATTAGAAGAATTTATGGTTGGCTTGGACCAATAAAATGAAGTATCCAGGCTCCGTTCAGAAAATACCAAATTGGTAATAGATGTATGATTACCACTTGTATCATAAAGAATTCATATTATACCATAATGAATGATTTTAAACTGCCAATCAATGGATAATATGATGAATACATCGAATATTTGGCGGAAGGCATGAAATGAATTGAAAAAAGAAGTCGAAACAAAAAAAAGTGGTACTGGGATCATTTGTCCTATATGTGCAAATAGAATTCGAGCGGATCTTTACCCGGAGTAGAACATAAACCTAAAATAATTAAAGAGGCCCATTCAAGAACAAGAAAATTACATCGTGATTTGGATCCCGATGAAACAATACATCAATGAGAGGTTAGTTCGAGAAGTTCAGTGAATTCTTTTTTGAACCGTATGCATCCAAAGGTGCGTGTACGGTTTCTAAGGGATACAGTCCTAATCAACCGACTTCATCGAGAAAGATTACTTTTTTTAGGCCAAGAGGTTGATAGTGAGATCTCGAATCAACTTGTTGGTCTCATGGTATATCTCAGTATAGAGGATGATACCAGAGATTTTTATTTGTTTATAAACTCTCCCGGTGGATGGGTAATACCAGGACTAGCTATTTATGATACTATGCAATTTGTGCCACCAGATGTACATACAATATGCATGGGATTAGCCGCTTCAATGGGATCTTTCATCCTGGTCGGAGGAGAAATTACCAAACGTCTAGCATTCCCGCACGCTTGGCGCCAATGAATTTTTTTTGAGAGAAAAAAGAAGACTATGCCTTCGCCATATGGAATATGAATAAAATAATAAGTTAAGTAATAATAGCATGGCACTTCGAATTCGATATGAGCAAACCTTTTTTTTTTTGTTTTTTCATAACATGAAATTCTGTATCGAAATAGTAGTATGAAACAAAGGTTATTTCCGATTTGATCCTATGTATCGGGGTTCCATTTCAGCGTCACAAACCTTTTTGCTTCCACACCGGAAGTCTCTTTCCTATATTTATGTTATGAAAGAGTACGAAAAAAAAATAAAGATAATTTGTTCCTTTTTTGATAAGATCAGAAAGAAACTTTGGGATTGCTGAATCGCAGATGAGATAAATATATAAAGCAACGGAACCATCATAGTATTTTTTGACTTCTCCGAAAGGAAAGGAAGGGTGGTAAATAGATCATTCAACGATCTGGGTCTGATGGATTCTATTTATCTCTTTCTTCGATGGAAGGGAAAAGAAAATTCCATTGCAGAGCCGTATGCAAAAAGATGCCTGTACGGTTGTTCAATTCTTTTTTTTTCTTCTTTTCTTGTTATTCTTTATCCCTTCCCTTCGCCAGATCATGCGAGATAAAGGAATCGTTCATTATGTTATATCATCAGGGTTATGATCCACCAACCTGCTAGTTCTTTTTATGAGGCACAAGCAGGAGAATTTATCCTGGAAGCGGAAGAACTACTGAAACTCCGCGAAACCCTCACAAGGGTTTATGTACAAAGAACGGGCAACCCTTTATGGATTGTATCCGAAGACATGGAAAGGGATGTTTTTATGTCAGCAACAGAAGCCCAAGCTCATGGCATTGTTGATCTTGTAGCGGTCGAAAATACCGGGGATTTCGCGTAAATCCGTGATTCCATTCGAACCATAATTCGAATGAACCGTGATGTGATATTTTATCTTCTTAACCTGGTCAAATATTCAATTTAAATGGAAGTAATTCATAATCATCCGGTTAGGATCGATCTAAACCAGCCCATTCTGTATACGATTCAGCATGCCAACTATTAAGCAACTTATTAGAAATACAAGACAGCCAATCAGAAATGTCACGAAATCCCCCGCTCTTCGAGGATGTCCTCAGCGCCGAGGAACGTGTACTAGGGTGTATGTGCGACTCGTTCAGATCATGAGCTGGAACAAACGAGACGATTTTTCCCGTATCAATGACCAGTACCAATGAATAGGATAGAATAGAAAAACTTCATTCACTATATATAAAATATAAAAAAAAATATAAAATATAAAAAAAAAGATCTATTATATACCTCTATTGTGTATGGAATTTATGGTTTCCATTGGTGCAAACCCAATCACCTAAATTTGAATTTGAGAGATGAGAAGCAATTCCCCATTGGTAGCAAATGGTTATCCATTACGCGGGGGAAATGATATTTAAGAAGCAGTAAGATTATGCTCTTACTCTTGCAAGAACGGACTAACAGGGTCAGCTACCTAGCCAACTTTCATAATTAAATGCCGTCACTGTATGGATAGATCTTATTGTGAAAAGACCTATTACTGGATAATTCAATTCATGGGTAGAGCCAAAAAGTGTGAACTGTACAAGTTACCAATAACATTGATTAAATGAGGGAAGGGGCTCCGGTGTATAGAGAGGGCCTCACCGTTTAAGAAGTAACCATAGAAACGATGGAACCCACTATTTATTTATCTATTTACATTTACTACCTAATTTACTATTTCTTTTATTTTAAATTTGATACCTAGTATCGGCACAATTTCTTATTTCGAGGTGAAATGCCTGTAAGAAATTTTACATTGTGGTTGGGAAGGTTATCGTAGCAAAAGCCATTGGAATTTTGATTTTATACATCGGAAGAATCCGTTTTGTTATTAATAATCAAGAGAGGGGAAAAGAATGACTGAAAGAAAAGAAATCAATTAGTTATTCATCAAAGTTAAATTCTATTTAATGACCAGAGTTAGACGGGGATATATAGCCCGGAGACGTCGAACAAAAATTCGTTTATTTGCATCAACCTTTCGAGGGGCTCATTCAAGACTTACTCGAACTATTACTCAACAGAAAATGAGAGCTTTGGTTTCCACTCATCGGGATAGAGGCAGGCAAAAGATCCATTTTCGTCGTTTGTGGATCACTCGGATAAATGCAGTAACTCGTGAGAATAGGGTATCCTATAGTTATAGTCGATTAATACATGATTTGTACAAGAGGCAGTTGCTTCTTAATCGTAAAATACCTGCACAAATAGCTATATCAAATAGGAATTGTCTTTACACGATTTCCAATGAGATCATCAAATGAGTAGATTGGAGGGAATTCAACGGAATGATTTAAACAGAGTTCCCCGGAGAATGAACTCCGGGAAGGTAGAGTAGAAATGACTATGATAAGATCAATAGAATAGTAGGAATGAACGAACATGTTTCAATAATAATAAACAAAAAAGGGGGGAGATTTCTTCCCATTCTTTTTTTCTTACGACGCGACAATCAAATCTGGATTCTCGGATTTTTCGAACAAAACATCAATCTGAATTTTAGTTCCGATTGGTTTTTTTTATTCAATTGAATAGTAGGCCTATTTATTTCTGATTCTAGTACCAGTAGTTCTAGGGATCGACTCGGTTCTCTCCAATTGTTTCTCATTATTAAGAAAAGGTAACGAAGATAAAATACGAGCTTGTTTTATAGCAGTAGTAATTAATCGTTGTTGTTTCAAGGTCAATCTATTCACTCGTCTAGATAATATTTTTCCTTGTTCACTAATAAATCGACTAATTAAACTCATGTTTCTATAATCAATTCGATCCCCCGATCCAATTGGGGGCAAACGCTTACGAAAAGATCGCTTGGATTTACGAAAAGGTCGCTTAGATTTATCCATGGTTTATTCCTTATCTCTAAAAACCCTATTTCTTTGTTTATTTCGGATCCGACCGAAATAGGATTTTATTTGTTTAGTTTTTATTTGTTTAGTTTATATATATATATGTAATTTATTCCTGGTTCCTTGGAAGGGTGACACACGTGTTCCGTTCTATTTATTTCTTTATCTCCCCATGAATCGTATGCTTGTAACAATAGGGACAGAATTTTCTCAATTCCAATCGATTAGGTGTATTGTGCCGATTCCTTTGAGTAATATATCTGGAAATGCCCGGCGATTCCTTATTGACACCATTTCGGACACAACTGGTACATTCTAAAATAACTATTGCTCTGACATCTTTACCTTTTGCCATGCCATGAACCTCCTTTAGATTTTGGATTCACTCAACTCTTCTATATTTCGATATTTTGATCCAAAGCGAAGAAGAAGAAAGGAACGAAAAATAAATAGAAGTTGCTAATTGGAAATCCAATTATGAAAGATTTCGTTGCAATCAATAGAGTAATAAAATAATAAGTAATACAAGTATTTCTAACTATCAATTATTCCTAATCCCAATCCCAGTATTTCATTTAAGTATTTTGTTATGATCTTGAACAGCATGCCCTAGACCCAATCCACATTTCTATTTCCGTTCTTCCTCTATTAATTCTATCCTGAACCCAAGTTTCGCTGAGGTTCAATCCGCTCTTTTTTCTCTTTCCTTCCTATCCTAAACAACCGAAAAAGGGGGGGGTGAAGTAATTAGTCACAGAGAATTTATTGTATCTCTAATCTTCTTCATTCCTTCCCATGTCAATACCTAGAAAAAGGGGAATGACAACGCATCTGGGAATAAACGATTGATCTCTATCAATAGACCTGCTAAAGACCCGAACCATAGAGTAGCTAGCACAGGTGCCACAGAGAGATATGTTTTTATATCTCGCATTGAAAATCCTCCTTCTTTATTGGAATACATATATGATCAGATGCATGTTATAGTTAAAGATCGCTTGTATTTGTACGCGAAATCCCTAACTAAAATGGATATGTACAATGATCTGGTAGATAAGATCTACCTGTCCCTAAAACAGAAAAAGATGACTCCTTCTTCCTGAGCCTGAGCATTACCGATAAATATTTCTTCTTTTATACTATACGTTGGGTTTCTTTAATTCGTTTATTATTTTATTATATGAGATATGAGACCAAAAAGAAGAAATGGCAAGATAAATTGTATAAAGATAGAGGAAATAACGATGTGGAAAACAAGACAAGGATTGTCTACAATGACACTGTACAACAATTGAAAGGGATGTAGCGCAGCTTGGTAGCGCGTTTGTTTTGGGTACAAAATGTCACGGGTTCAAATCCTGTCATCCCTACCTATTACTTCTCCTATGGTCAGTAAGAGGGATCAATTGAAATCGATGAAAATTGGACATAATAGTTTATTATATAATCCTATTATATGCATGCAAGATGTATTGGGGTGGGGTACAAAAAAACAAAGAACCCATTATTCTTTTCGGTCATATCTACTGTCATAAGAAAGCGCTCTTAGTTCAGTTCGGTAGAACGTGGGTCTCCAAAACCCAATGTCGTAGGTTCAAATCCTACAGAGCGTGATTCCGTTCTGATTTTCTTTTATCGAATTACAATCACAATAAAATAACTCTACGAACTTGAACTACAACCGGAATTTGACCTCCTCCTTAATAGAATATGCAGGAGGTCAAAAATAGATGTTACTCAATCAAAGGTCCAACTGATCGCCGCGCCTGTATTGTAAATATGCGGTTACGAATAATCCGGCTAAAGTAATAGGAATTAGACCTAACACGATTCCAAATAGAAAAACTTCAATCATTTTTTTTTTTTTTTTTTAAGGGGAGAAAAAAAGAGATAATATATCTCCCTAAATATTAATCCGAATCACCCATGAATCTCAATGACCAAGAATTAGCAATTGAAGCGGGAAGGAGTTATAGAATACCTGGAATCTCACAGAAATCTTTATTTTCTTTTTGATTTTATGAATTGTTCATTGAAATTATTTCAAATAAGTCGTATCTTGCTCAGCCCAATCAATAGGGCTGAGGTTATAGTTGAAGCAGCCAGTAAAAAACCGAAATAACTAGTTATAGTAGGCATGAAGGAGCTAAATGAGATACGTTCTTTTATTTTTATACATATATTTGTTTATAAAACAATTACCTAAGTTTCCATTTTACGAGATACAATGATAAGAAAAAATGCGACAGGATCCAATCCATTCCAATTGAACTTGATTCATCAGTCATTATAGATATAGACAACTCTAACAAAGATAGAGTGACAAAGGTAGAAAAAAGGGATTCAGCATCTGTGACATCTACCAATCCCGTGATTCCGAATCAACAGATTCATTGAGCAATTAGTGAGTTGTGTCGTGTAATTTCATTCACACACAAATGAAATTCTCTTTGAGTCACTATGGAATAAAAAAATTGGATTTGAAAAGAATTTCAATTTGGATCATTTCTTTTTCAATTTTATCTAATCTATTTTGGAACCAAGGACCCACTTTTATTTGACTTTAACTCATTGGATTCGGTAGTAGGCTGGTTAATTGCACATAATATCTCGAATGAGAATAAAATAAAGTATCCCACGATCTCTCGAAGAAATAAAACCTTTATTTCGGTTCAAACTCGATTCTAAGCTAAGACTAGCAATTTCTATTATTCCTTATAGGTTTCACATTTTTTCCATATATTTTTTTTCCATATAATGGAGTCCCATCCTTGTAGCTAGGTCAAGAAGGAACCTTTGGATCTAATGCAGCAACGGTTGC